GTTTCTGTAGTTAATTTTATAACAGCGGCTTTTCAGGCCGCAGTTCTCGGAGAGAGGCCGAGCAGGAATATATGATAGAGTTCGTTTTATTTTTAGGACTACTTTTCGCTCTGGGGGGGCTGGCAGTAGCCTCCAACCCCTCTCCCTACTATGGGGTGGTAGGGCTGGTTGTTGCAGCTATCGCGGGGGGTGGTTGATTGGTAAGTTTAGGGGTTTCTTTTGTGTCTCTAATGCTGGTTATGGTTTATTTAGGTGGAATGCTGGTGGTGTTTGTTTATTCAGTGTCGCTGGCGGCGGATCCGTATCCGGAGACATGGACGGATTGAGGGGTTGTTGGTTATGGTTTTGGGATGGGTCTGGTTGTTATGGTAGGGCTTGTTGTGAGTGGTGTGTTTGGGCTTCTGGCTGATGTTGGTACGGTCAATGGTGCTGGGCTATTATCGGTTCGGGTGGATTTTAGCGGGGCGGCCGTTCTTTATTCGGAGGGAGCTGGGTTTCTTTTAATTGGGGGGTGGGGGCTGCTGTTAACTCTGTTTGTGGTGTTAGAGCTTGTGCGGGGTCTGTCTCGTGGGGCGATTCGGGCTGTTTAGGGTTCGGGCTGTTGGGGGGGGGGGGTCAGAAAGTAGTTTAATTGAAAGCGCCAGCTTTGGGAGTTGGTGATGAAGGTTTGAGTCCTTTCTTTCTGAAATTGGTTGGGTAACTCTAAGAAGGGGTGTAATCTTCAATCTTTGGTTTACAAGACCAATGTTTTCATAAACTATTAGAGTATGTTAGAGCTTTAGTAGTTTGTTTTCTAGTGCGGCCGCAAGTGGGAATAGGACTAGAATGATTACAAAGTAGGAGATTGAGGCTAGTTGTCCGATGATGATGAATGGGTGTTCTACCGGTTGGCTTCCCACTCAGGTTAGGACTAGGACATTGGCGACTAGGGTTCAGAACAGGATTTGTGAGATGGGACGGAAGGTTATTGATCGTAGTTTGGATGTGTGTAGGAGTGGTAGTAGGAATAGTACTAGGATTGAGGCGGCTAGGGCTAGTACTCCTCCTAGTTTGTTTGGGATGGATCGTAGGATGGCGTAGGCGAATAGGAAGTATCATTCGGGTTTGATATGTGGTGGTGTGATTAGGGGGTTGGCCGGAGTGAAGTTTTCTGGATCTCCTAGTATGTTTGGGGAGAATAGGGCTATGGAAGCTAGGAGTGCGAATATTAGTACGAAGCCTAGGATGTCCTTTGTGGTGTAGTATGGGTGGAATGGAATTTTGTCACAGTCTGATGGAATTCCTATTGGATTGTTTGATCCTGTTTCGTGTAGGAATGTGAGGTGGACTAGAGTGAGTCCTGCAATGACGAAGGGTAGAAGGAAGTGTAGGGCGAAGAATCGGGTGAGTGTTGGGTTGTCTACTGAGAATCCTCCTCAGGCTCATTCTACTAGGGTTTGGCCAATGTATGGAATTGCTGAGAATAGGTTTGTGATTACTGTGGCTCCTCAGAATGATATTTGTCCTCATGGCAGGACGTATCCTACGAAGGCAGTTGCTATGAGGGCTAGGAGTAGAATGACTCCGACGTTTCAGGTTTTTGTATTGAGGTATGAGCCGTAGTAGATTCCTCGGCCGATGTGGAGGTAGATGCAGATGAAGAAGAAAGAGGCTCCGTTTGCATGGAGGTTTCGGATTAGTCAGCCAAATTGTACGTCTCGGCATATGTGGGCTACTGAGGAGAAAGCCAGAGAGGTGTCTGCTGTGTAGTGTATGGCTAGCAGTAGGCCTGTGACAATTTGGGTAATTAGGCAAACTCCTAGAATCGATCCAAAGTTTCATCATGATGAGATGTTTGATGGTGTGGGTAGGTCGATTAGGGCGTCATTGATGATTTTGAGTAGTTCGTGGTTTTTTCGAAGATTTGGGGCCATTAGTTGTTTCTATATGTGGAGATGAGTATGATGATGATGGATAGGGCGAATGATCCTAGGTAGGCTTTAGTTTGGCCTGAGTGGTAGGAGGTAGCAGTTTTGGCTGCTATTACTTGTAGGTTGGCCAGTCCTTCCGGTCCTAGTACCTTGAATCAGGATAGGTCGATTAGGTGGGAGGCAATGTTTTGTCCTCCGTTTAGGGATTTTGTCATTCCGAGGCGGTGTGTTAGGGGGTTGAAGTATCCTAGGGATGTGGAGAAGTTTGAGAATGGTGTTTGTTTTGTTAGGATATAGGCTTGAGCTATTTTTGATATTTCTAGGGCTAGAGCGATTCCTAGAGCTGTCACTAAAATTGCTGTGATTTTGATGTATAGAGGTATGGTCATTGGAGGTGTTTTTGTTGGAAGGATGAATGAGGTAATGAGGAGTCCTGCTGTGATACTTCCGATTGCTAGTCGGGTAATGGGGGAGATCACTGCGGGGTTGTTTTCATTTATTGGGGTGAGAGGAGAAATTCGAACGAAGCCGGTCTGAACTAGTACGGTTATTCGGATTGTGTAGACTGCAGTGAAAGATGTGGCTAGAAGGGTTAATACGAGGGCTCAGGCATTTAGGTAGGATGTGTTTAGGCTTTCGATAATTTGGTCTTTTGAGTAGAAGCCTGCTAGGAATGGCGTTCCTATTAGGGCTAGGTTTCCGATAGTCAGGCATGAAGTGGTTGTGGGTAGTATTTTTTGCAGTCCTCCTATTTTTCGAATGTCTTGTTCACCGTTTAGGTTGTGGATGATGGACCCTGAGCATAGGAATAGCATGGCCTTGAAGAAGGCGTGGGTTGAGATGTGCAGGAAAGCCAGCTCGGGCAGGTTTAGTCCGATTGTGACTATTATTAGGCCTAATTGGCTTGAGGTTGAGAAGGCGATGATTTTTTTGATGTCGTTCTGGGTGAGGGCGCATGTGGCTGCAAATATAGTGGATAGGGCTCCGAGACATAGGCATAGGGTGAGGATGGTTTGGTTGTTATAAAATAGTGGGTGGGTTCGAATTAGTAGGAAGATTCCGGCTACTACTATTGTGCTGGAGTGGAGTAGGGCGGAAACGGGGGTGGGTCCTTCTATTGCGGCTGGTAGTCAGGGGTGTAGTCCGAATTGTGCGGATTTGCCAGCTGCAGCTAAGACTAGTCCTAGTAGGGGAAGGGTGGGTAGTTGGGATGGTGATTGTAGTTGGTGGATTTCTCATGTGTTTATGGCGGAGGCTAGTCATGCCATGCATATGATGAGTCCGATGTCCCCGATTCGGTTGTATAGTACGGCTTGGAGGGCTGCGGTGTTGGCTTCTGCTCGTCCGTGTCATCAGCTAATTAGGAGGAAGGATATGATTCCTACTCCTTCTCAGCCGATGAATAGGACGAATAGATTGTTAGCTGCAATTAGGATGAGTATTGCTATTAGGAAGAATAGTAGGTAGGTGAAAAATTTTGTGATGTATGGGTCTGAGGCTATGTATCATGTTGCGAATTGTAGGATAGACCATGATACGAATAGGGCGATTGGGAAGAAAGTGAGGGAGTAGAAGTCTATTTTTAGGCTGACTGGGATTTTAAATCCTATGATGAATTTTCATTCTCAAAGGGTGGTTAGGCTTTCTGTCCCTGAATGGATGTAGATTGTTATTGGGATGAGGCTGGTTAGGAATGAGGCTTTAACTGTAGTTGTGATGGTAGCTGGGGTGTTTTTGAGGTTGTTGGACAGGAGTGGAAAGAGGATGGGAGTGGATAGAGTGACTAGGGTGAGGAGTATGAATGTGTTTAGGACTAGTGATAGGTCCATTACTTTCACTTGGATTTGCACCAAGGTGGATGGCTCCTAAGACCATTGGATTACTACTATCCTTTGAAAGCAAGGGGGCTGAGGTTTTATACTCAGATGCGAGAATTAGCAGTTCTTGCTGGTTTAACCTCCCCTCGGCAGGTAAGAAGGGTCTAACTTCTGTTTTTAGAGTCACAGTCTAATGTTTTGGTTTAAACTATACTTGCATATGGGTGTGCCTGAGATGAGTTCGGGCTTTAGGATTAGGAGTATTATGGGGATTATGTGTAGTGCTATGAGGAGGTGTTCTCGTGTGGAGGAGTTTTGGATTGATGTAATGTGGGATGGGAGTGTGCCTCGTTGAGTTGTGATGAGTATGTAGAGAGTGTATGAGGCAGTAAGTAGGATCGCGGCTCCTGTTAGAATAATTGTGAAGGATGATCAGTTGAATAGAGAGATTACGATGGTTAGTTCTGCCATGAGGTTTGTGGTTGGTGGTACAGCTATATTTGTTAGGTTGGCTAGTAGTCATCAGATGGCTATTAGTGGGAGTAGCGGCTGTAGGCCTCGTGTGAGTAGGAGGATTCGGCTGTGTGTTCGTTCGTAGTTGGTGTTGGCTAGGCAGAATAGTATTGACGATGTTAGGCCATGAGAGATTATTAGGATTATTGCTCCTGAGAATGCTCATTGGGTTTGGATCATGGTTGCGGCTACGACTAGTCCTATATGGCTGACTGATGAGTAAGCGATTAGGGCTTTTAGATCAATTTGTCGCAGGCAGATAGCGCTGGTTATTAGCGCCCCTCATAGTGCAAGGGTAATGAATGGGTAGTGTAGGTTGCTTGATGAGGGGTTTACTAGGATGGTAATTCGTATGATGCCGTATCCTCCTAGTTTTAGTAGTAGGGCTGCTAGTAGTATGGACCCGGCAATGGGGGCTTCTACGTGTGCTTTAGGGAGTCATAGGTGGAGGCCGTATATGGGGGCTTTCACTATGAATGCCAGTAGGAGGGCTAGTGTTGTGATTAGTCCTGATCAGGAGGTGTTTAGTGGGGGGTGATGAAGTTTGAGCATTGGGAGGTATAATGTTCCTGTTTGGTTTTGTAGGTGTAGGATAGCGATTAATAGGGGGAGTGAGCTGGCGAGTGTGTAAAATAGTAGGTAGATGCCTGCGTTTAGGCGTTCTGGTTGGTTTCCTCATCGTGTAATGAGGATTAGGGTTGGGATTAGGGTTGCCTCAAATGCGATGTAGAATAGTATCAGTTCTGAGGCAGAGAAGGCTGTGAGTAGGGATAGTTGGGCTAGTAGGATTGTTGTAGTGAAGATTCGTTTGCGGATGATTGGTTCTTGTTCTAGGTGGTTTTGGCTTGCTATGATCATGAGGGGGAGGAGTCAGCATGAGAGGACTAGTAGAGGGGAGGAGATTTGGTCGATAGAGGTTCATGGAGTTAGTCCTTTGCCTGGGTAGTATGTTGGTGTTAGTCATTGTAGGCTGACGGTGGCGATTAATAGGCTGTGAGTAGTAATGTTGGTCCACAGGTGTTTGGGTGTGGATAGGAAGGTCAGTGGGAGTAGTATAATAGTGGGTATAATGATTTTTAGCATCGTAGTAGGTTGAAGTTGTGCAGGTAATCGGAGCCGTGGGTTCGGGTAGAGGCTACTAGTAGGGCAAGGCCTGTTCCTGCCTCGCAAGCAGAGAATGTTAGTATGATAATGGGGATGATGGTAGAGGATGGTGATTGTATTTGGATGGGTCATATGGCTAGGGCGACGTACATGGATAGTATTATGCTCTCTAGACATAGTAGGGCTGAAATTAGGTGGGTTCGGTGGAAGGCTAAGCCTAGGCTGCTTAGGATGAAGGCTGAGTAGAAGCTTAAGTGGAGGTGGGACATAAGGAAAGTTATAGGGTGATGGCTATAATTTGTTGAGTCGAAATCAACTGTCTTGGTTAGACTAACTTTCCTTTATTCTGCCCATTCTAGCCCTCCTTGGATTCATTCGTATACTAGTCCTAGTGTCAGGATTAGGATGAGTGTGGTTGATCAGATTAGGGTTATGGCTGGGTATTGTAGTTGAATTGCTCATGGTAGGGGTAGAAGTAGTGCGATTTCTAGGTCGAATAGGAGGAATAGGATGGCTACTAGGAAGAATCGGATGGAGAATGGTAATCGGGCAGATCCTAGTGGGTCGAATCCACATTCGTATGGGGATAGCTTGTCTGCGTCTGGGTTTATTTGGGAAAGTCAGAAGTTTAGTGCGGTTAGGAGGATACTTAGGGTTAGTGATGCAATAAATGTAAATGTGACTGTGTTAATTACTCTTCTCTGGATTTAAACCAGATTTTAAGGATTGGAAGTCGATTGTAATTAATATACTAGAAGAGTAAGATCCTCATCAGTAGATAGAGATGTAGAGGAATAGTCATACGACGTCTACGAAGTGTCAGTATCACGCTGCTGCTTCAAATCCAAAGTGGTGGCTTGGTGTGAAGTGATACTTGATTAGGCGTAGAAGGCATACCAGGAGGAACGTTGAGCCAATGATCACATGGAGTCCGTGGAATCCGGTGGCTACGAAGAAGGTTGATCCGTAGACTCCGTCGGCGATAGAGAATGGGGCCTCGTAGTATTCTATGGCTTGGAGGGCAGTGAAGTAGAATCCTAGGAGGACTGTGAGTAGTAGTGCGTGAATTGCTTGTTTGCGGCTGGCTTCTGTGATGCTGTGGTGGGCTCATGTGACGGTGACTCCTGAGGCTAGGAGGATGGCGGTGTTCAGGAGTGGTACGTCTATGGGGTCTAGGGGTTTGATTCCGACTGGGGGTCATTGTCCTCCCAGTTCTGGGGTTGGGGCCAGGCTTGAGTGGAAGAATGCTCAGAAAAAGCCTAGGAAGAAGAATGCTTCTGATGTGATGAATAGGGCTATTCCGTATCGTAGGCCTTTTTGGACGGTTGGAGTGTGGTGTCCTTGGAAGGTGCTTTCTCGTACAATATCTCGTCATCATTGGAATATAACTAGGATAGTGGAGATTAGGCCTATGATTAGGAGTCGTGGTGAGTTGGAGTGGAATCACATTGTGAGTCCTGAAGCGGTTAGGAGGGCGGCAGCTGCTCCTAGGATAGGTCATGGGCTGGGGTCTACTATGTGGTAAGAATGTGCTTGGTGGGCCATTGTGGTTAAACGTTTTCTTGTAGGTATAGGCTTAGTAGGAGGACGAAGACGTAGGCTTGGATTATTGCTACTGCGATCTCTAGGATAGTTAGCAGAAAGAGTACTAGTAGGGCTAGAAGTGAGACTGCTGGTATTGTTGAGAATAGGGTTACTGTGGCTGTAGAGATGAGTTGGATAAGTAGGTGGCCTGCTGTGAGGTTCGCCGTGAGTCGGACTCCTAGGGCTAGGGGTCGGATTAGTAGGCTTGTGGTTTCGATTAGGATAAGAGCAGGGATTAGTAGTGTTGGGGTACCTTCTGGTAGCAGGTGTCCTAGGGATGTGGATGGTTGGTTTCGCAGGCCTGTCAGGAGTGTGGCAAGTCATAGGGGAAAGGCTAGTGCTAGGTTTATGGATAGTTGTGTGGTTGGGGTGAATGTATATGGCAGTAGGCCTAGCAGGTTGATTAGTAGGAGGAAGATTATTAGGGATGTTAGGATTAGTGCCCATTTGTGTCCTTTGTTGTTTAGTGGCGATATTAGTTGTTTTGTGACTAGATTGATGAATCATAGTTGGAGTGTTGAAAGGCGGTTGGTGACTCATCGTTTATCTATGGAGGGGATTAGTAGGGCTGGGAATATTGTTGAGATAAGGACTAATGGGATTCCTAGGAGGGATGGGCTTGAGAATTGGTCGAAGAAGCTTAGGTTCATGGTCAGGTTCAGGGGGTGGTGGTTGGAGCAGTTAGTGTTTTCTTGGATGGTGGATTAGTTGATACGAATGTTAGGATTTTTGGCTGGATGATCATGGAGAAAGTGAATCATGAAATGAACATGATAAAAAGTCAGGGGTTTGGGTTTAGTTGAGGCATACCATTAAGGAGGGGGTGATTCCTCTTTCTTTAGCTTAAAAGGCTAACGCTGATTCATAGCTTCTTAATGGTTGATGGCAGTTATGATGGAATTGATGAGGATCAGCTCTCGAAGTTAGCGAGTGGGGTTGATTCTACTACAATTGGCATGAAGCTGTGGTTGGCTCCGCAGATTTCTGAGCATTGTCCGTAGAACACTCCTGGGCGGGAGGCGAATAGTGAGGTTTGGTTGAGTCGACCTGGGACTGCATCGGTTTTCACTCCCAGGCTTGGGACGGCTCATGAGTGAAGTACGTCGTCTGCAGTAACGATAACTCGGACGGTGGAGCTTGTGGGGATTACAACACGGTGATCTACTTCTAGTAGGCGGAAATGGCCTCGTGGTAGGTCTGTTGTAGGAATTATGTAGGAGTCGAATGTAAGGTTTTTTAGGTCAGTATATTCATAGGATCAGTATCATTGGTGGCCGATGGCTTTTAGCGTTAGGTCTGGCTCGTTGATTTCGTCTATTATGTAGAGGATTCGTAGGGATGGCAGAGCTAATGCTACTAGGACCATGGCTGGTAGGATTGTTCAGACGAGTTCGATTGCCTGTGCGTCGACTGTGTTAGATGATAGTTTACCAGTTAGTACGACAGTTAATAGATAGAGAACTAGGCTACAGATTGCCAGGGCGACCATTAGGGCATGGTCGTGGAATCCTATTAGTTCTTCTATGATAGGGGAGGAAGCGTCTTGGAAGTTAAGTTGTGAGTGGTTGGCCATGTTTGAGTGTGGAGATGCACTGGGGTTTCACCTGTAATTTAGCCTTGACAAAGCTATGTAATAGTTTTACTAGCATCTCTTTATGAGAAAGAAGCATAGGTGGCTATGCGGTTGGCTTGAAACCAACATATGGGGGTTCGACTCCTTCCTTTCTTGGACTTGCACGAAAGCTGGTTCTTCGAAGGTGTGGAATGGTGGTGGGCATCCGTGAATTCATTCGATGTTAGTGCTTGTTAGCTCTGGTTGTGTAGCTTTACGTTTGGATGCGAAAGCTTCTCAGATGATGAACACTAGCATGATTACGGCGGTTAATGAGATTAGTGAGCCGATTGAAGAGATAGTGTTTCATAGTGTGTAAGCGTCTGGGTAGTCAGAGTATCGTCGTGGCATGCCGGCTAGTCCTAGGAAGTGTTGGGGGAAGAAGGTTAGGTTTACTCCTACGAACATGACTCCGAAATGTGTTTTGGCTCATGTTGAGTGGAGTGTGTATCCTGTGAATAGGGGGAATCAGTGGGTGAATCCGGCTAGGATTGCGAACACTGCTCCTATTGATAGGACGTAGTGGAAGTGGGCTACTACATAGTAGGTGTCGTGTAGGGCAATGTCTAGTGAGGAGTTGGCTAGGACAATTCCTGTCAGTCCTCCAATGGTAAACAGGAAGATGAATCCTAGGGCTCATAGTATTGGGGGATCTCACTTGATTGTTCCTCCGTGTAGTGTTGCTAGTCAGCTGAACACTTTGATGCCTGTTGGGATAGCAATGATTATAGTAGCTGATGTGAAGTATGCTCGAGTGTCTACGTCTATTCCTACTGTGAACATGTGGTGTGCTCAGACAATGAAGCCTAGGAATCCAATGGATAGCATGGCTCATACTATTCCTATGTATCCGAATGGTTCTTTTTTCCCTGAGTAGTAGGTTACTACGTGGGAGATGACGCCAAAGCCTGGTAGAATTAGGATGTATACTTCTGGGTGACCGAAGAATCAGAAGAGATGTTGGTACAGAATTGGGTCTCCTCCTCCTGCTGGGTCAAAGAATGTGGTATTTAGGTTGCGGTCTGTAAGTAGCATTGTAATACCAGCGGCTAGGACTGGTAGGGATAGTAGTAGTAGGACTGCAGTGATTAGTACTGATCAGACGAATAGGGGGGTTTGGTATTGTGACAGGGCAGGGGGTTTTATGTTGATTGCTGTTGTAATGAAGTTGATGGCTCCTAAGATTGAGGAGATACCTGCAAGGTGGAGTGAGAAGATGGCCAGGTCGACTGAGGCTCCGGCGTGAGCTAGGTTTCCGGCTAGTGGGGGGTATACAGTTCATCCTGTTCCTACTCCTGCTTCTACGGTTGAGGATGCTAGTAGTAGAAGGAAAGATGGAGGTAGTAGTCAGAAGCTTATGTTGTTTATTCGGGGGAATGCTATGTCTGGGGCTCCGATTATTAGGGGGACTAGTCAGTTTCCGAAGCCTCCAATCATGATTGGTATAACTATGAAGAAAATTATCACGAAAGCATGGGCTGTGACAATTACGTTATAAACTTGATCATCTCCTAGTAGGGCTCCAGGTTGTCCTAGTTCTGCTCGAATTAGGAGACTTAGGGCAGTACCTACTATTCCGGCTCAGGCGCCGAAAATTAGGTATAGGGTTCCGATATCTTTGTGGTTGGTTGAGAATAGTCATCGGTTAATGAATGTCATAGGTAAGATGGCTGAGTGTATAAGCGTTAGGCTGTAGTCCTTTTTACAGAGGTTCAATTCCTCTTCTTATCGGCCCTGTAGTGAAATTCATAGTGAGTTGCAAACTCATTGATGTGCATTGACCATGTACCGGGGTCTTAGGTAGAAGCCTGTTGGTTTGGGCATATAGCTGTTAACTATAGTGTTGTGGGATCGAAGCCCATCTACCTAGGTGATATGGAAAGTCCTAGCTTAATTAAAGTGCCTGGGTTGCATTCAGGAGATGCGGGGTAGTATCCTGCGGATTTTAGCAGAAACTAAGAGGGTTTAACTCTTGTTTAAGGCTTTGAAGGCCTTCGGTTTGGGTAATCCTAAGTTTCTTATGGGATGGCGATAACCATTGGAGATACTGGTAGCAGGATAATGGATATGGTGACTAGGATAGCGACTAGGATGTTAACTGGTTTGTTAGTACGTCATTGTTTGATTTGGTTGGTAGTGTGAGGAGGCAGTGTGATGGCAGTGCAGTACGCGAGTCGGAGGTAGAAGAACAGGCTTAACAGTGATAGTAGTGAGATGATTGTAGCTGCTGGTGTTATGTCTTGTTTAGTTAGTTCTTGGATGATTAGTCATTTTGGCAGGAATCCTGTTAGGGGAGGTAGGCCTGCAAGGGAGAGGAGTGTTAATAGTAGCATTGCGCTTAGTGATGGGGTTTTTGTTCATGCAGTTATCAGGGTTGGCAGGCTTAGGGCTTTCATGGAGTTTAGGGCTAGGAATACGGCTGTTGTTATTACGGCATATAGGTAGAAGTTGAGTAGGGTGAGTTTGGGGTAGTAGGTGATAATGATGGCTATTCAGCCTAGGTGTGAGATGGAGGAGAAGGCTAGGATTTTTCGTACTTGTGTTTGGTTGAGTCCTATTCATCCTCCTACGGCAGCTGATAGGATGGCTATCAGTACAAGTAGGGAGGAGTTTAGGGATTGGGCAGTCATAAATAGTAGGGCGATTGGTGGTAGTTTTATGAGTGTTGATAGCAGGAGTCCTGTTAGTAGGGATGAGCCTTGTATTACCTCTGGGAATCAGAAGTGGAATGGTACTAGGCCCAGTTTTATTGCAATGGCTGAGGTTAGGACTAGGGAAGATACTGGATGGGTTAGTTGAGTAATGTCCCATTGTCCGGTATGTCATGCGTTAGTTATGCTGGAGAATAGTACTAGGGCTGAAGCAGCTGCTTGGACTAGAAAGTACTTGGTTGCAGCTTCGATGGCCCGGGGGTGGTGGGATTTTGAGATTAGGGGGAGAATGGCGAGTGTGTTAATTTCTAGACCTGTTCAGGCTATCACTCAGTGGCTGCTTGAAAGTGTGATGGTGGTGCCTAGTAGTAGGCTTAGGGTGAAAACTAGTTTTGCTTGGGGGTTCATTAGCAGGGGAAGGAGTTGAACCATCATTTTCGGGGTATGGGCCCGATAGCTTATTTAGCTTACCCTACTAGAAAATAATATAATGGAAGTATAGAGGGTTTTGATCCCTCTTGTGTAGGTTCAATCCCTACTTTTCTAAGCATTAGGAAATGAGAGGGTTGGTGCACCTCCATGTTCACTTTATCATAGTGACCCTTAACGTTCAGGCACATTTCCGGGTGGTCTTATGGATGGTGGCAGGCCCGCGTAGCAAATTGGTATGCTGACGTGTCATAGGCATAGGGCTAGTGTAAGGGGCAGGAAGTTTTTTCACAGTAAGTGTATTAGCTGGTCATATCGGAACCGTGGGTAGGAGGCTCGGACTCATAGGAATCCTGCTGATAGTAGCAGCACTTTCGTGGCTAGTACAACCGGAAATAGCTCTTGTTGTAGGCCTAGTAGGCTTGGGTTGAAGAATAGGATTGCTGTTAGTGTGTTTATTAGTATGATGTTAGCGTATTCAGCTAGGAAGAATAGGGCGAATGGTCCTGCTGCGTATTCTACATTGAATCCTGATACTAGTTCTGATTCTCCTTCTGTTAGGTCGAATGGGGCACGATTTGTTTCAGCTAGTGTTGAAATATATCATATCATGGCTAGTGGTCAACAGGGGAAGATCAGGTATATGGGTTCTTGAGTTACTGCTAGGGCGCTTAGAGTGAAGTTTCCGCTGAGTAGGATGACAGCCAGTAGGATAATGGCTAGGGTTACTTCATATGAGATTGTTTGGGCTACTGCTCGTAGGGCCCCAATTAAGGCGTATTTTGAGTTGGAGGCTCACCCTGATCAGAGGATGGAGTATACTGCTAGGCTTGATATAGCTAGCATGAACAGGATCCCTAAGTTTAGGTCCGCTAGAGAGAAGGGCAGTGGGAGCGGTACTCAGATTGAGATTGCAAGTGTGAGGGCTAGCATTGGGGTGATGATGAATAGAATTGGGGAGGATGTCGATGGTCGAATTGGTTCTTTAATGAATAGTTTGATCCCATCTGCCAGGGGTTGTAGGAGTCCGAATGGTCCTACAATGTTTGGGCCTTTTCGGTTTTGTATGTAACTTAGGATTTTGCGTTCTACTAGTGTTAGGAAGGCTACTGCGATTAGGATCGGTAAGGCATAGGATAGGACTATAATTAGGTTAATCAGGATAGGGTGGTTGGTCATGGAGAAGAAGCTAGGGAGAGGATTTGAACCTCTGATTTAAAGGACTTAAGCCTTTTGCATTTTCCGAGCTCTGCCACGCTAGCTAGTCCTTTTCTTGGACGTGGTGTAGTGTGATAGCTTTTCGTAATTTAGTTGGCTTCATTACTTAAGGCGAAGGCTTGCTTGTGGTATTGGCCTCACTTTTCCTATCCTTTCGTACGGGGAAGAGTTCATCATAGATGGAAACCGACCTGGATTGCTCCGGTCTGAACTCAGATCACGTAGGACTGTTAATCGTTGAACAAACGAACCCTTAGCAGCTGCTGCACCGCTAGGATGTCCTGATCCAACATCGAGGTCGTAAACCTCCTCGTCGATATGGACTCTTGGAGGAGATTGCGCTGTTATCCCTGGGGTAGCTTGGTCCATTGATCAATTGTATTGGGTCTGGTTGCTGTTAGCACTTTGAGAGGTTGCTCTCGGTCTGGATTTATGGTCTAGTTTTTGGAGGTTCTGTTTTGCTCCAAGGTCGCCCCAACCGAAAAACGCAGACCAGTCTCTTATGTGAAAGTGAACCCGGTGGGTGAGTATGTATGATAAGGTGGTTGCTGGTTTTGAAGTTCCACAGGGTCTTCTCGTCTTATGTGTTTATCCCTGCTTTTGTACAGGGAGATCAATTTCACCGATCGCCTGTAAGAGACAGTTAAGACCTCGTTTAGCCATTCATACAAGTCCCGATTTACGGGACAATTGATTGCGCTACCTTTGCACGGTCAGTATACCGCGGCCGTTGAACAACGTGAGTCACCGGGCAGGCATCACCTTCAATACTTGTTATAGGTTTGCTGAAGGCTATGTTTTTGGTAAACAGTCGGGCCTTGACGGTTTGCCTAGTTCCTTTTACAGGTTTTAATCTTTCTTAATGGACGCTCCTCTGTCGGGTTAACAAGATACTTAATACTCTGCTTGTTTGATTGTTCGTATATTGGTGATTTGTTAATAATGTACTGATGTAAGCTTGCGTCGTAGAGGGAGGACCCTGGTTACTCATTCTAGCATTAATTCTCCTATTTATCTATAGGTTAGCCTGTTAATGATGAGGGAGTCATAATGTTCTTATATTTTTGAGGTACGGAGCTTTAACGCACTCTTTGTTGATGGCTGCTTAAGGGCCCACAGTAAATGTCGATTAATAATATTTATCCGCTCGTAGAGATTGTATTCTTTTTTAAAGGAGCTGTACCTCCTTTAAATAGCCCTTAATTCGCTTCATTAGGGTTCGTGGGTTTCCTTGGAGAAGAATTAAGAGTGAACTAAGATTCGTTTCACAGGCAACCAGCTATCACCCAGCTCGATTGGCTTTTCACCTCTACTAACAAGTCATCCCACTCTTTTGCCACAGAGACGGGTTCGCTCAAAATAGCTGCTCGTAAGTAGCTCGCTTGGGTTTCGGGATGGCAAACTTAAATTCATTTTGCTTGGTTTTTCTTGCTAGACCATGATGCAAAAGGTACAAGGGCTGATCTTTGCTGTTTATAGCTTAGGTTTTTCACTTCTATTTCATCTTTCCCTTACGGTACGTGATCTCTATCGCTCCAATGGTGTCTTTTCTATCGCCTATACTGGGACTAGTAAATGCTTTAGTTAGTTGTATTGAGTAGCTTTGTTATTCCAGGTCAATGTCGGTTGGGCTAGAGTTTGGCATCAAGACGATCTGGTGTTAGCAGACATTTTTCAGGCGTAAGCTGAATGCTTTAACTTAAGCTACGTCTTGGTAGTCTAAGTACACCTTCCGGTACACTTACCTTGTTACGACTTACCTCATCTTTGGCTGAATAGCTTATTAATTTATAGGGTGGGGGGGCGCCTATGAGGAGGGCGACGGGCGGTATGTACATGTCCCAGAGCCGGCTTAAAGAGGGCTCGATTGTCCCACTTTACTGCTAAATCCGCCTTCCAGAGACTGTTTCATGTCTCTTTGCCGTATGTTCTATTCTAGAAAATGTAGCCCATTACTCCCATTCCATAGGCTATACCTTGACCTGTCTTATTAGCGTGGTTAGGCTGTTGCGTCCACTGTTGGGCTTTCAGGGGAGGTGGGCTGGCGACGGCGGTATGTAGGCTGTTTGGGCAAGGAATGGTAAGGTGTAGCGTGGATCATCGATTACAGAACAGGCTCCTCTAGGTGGGTTTGGGACACCGCCAAGTCCTTAGAGTTTTAAGCGTTGGTGCTCGTAGTTCTCGGGCGGATGCTTTTGTAGGTGTAAGCATCAAGATTTAGGGCCAGGCATAGTGGGGTATCTAATCCCAGTTTGGGCCCTGGCTTTCGTGGAGTTCAATTAATCGTTGTTCTAAGATCTTCTTTGAAGTGGTGGCCTTATGAGCATCTTGGGCTTGTGACGGCTCAGTTGCTTTTTAATCTTAGCTACTTGGATAACATGTGACCACTCTTTACGCCGTTATAATGTTAATTTGGGTCTCCTGTATGACCGCGGTGGCTGGCACAGGATTTACCGCCCCTAGATTTGCTATGGCTAAGTCAAGTTTACACTCATTGCTTAATATTAACTACTGCTGAATACCCGTGGGGGTGTGGCAATTGCAAGGCGTCTTGGGCTACAGTTTGGGAGGTGAGCCTGATACCCGCTCCTATCTACCATTGTGGGGGTGTCCAGGGCTTCTACACTGGATCGCGGATACTTGCATGTATATACCTAGCAAAAACTAACAGTAAGGTTAGGACTAAGTCTTTTGTCTTTGGGTGTGTGTGTAACGACCATCTTGACATCTTCAGTGTCATGCTTTTTATAAGCTACAAAGACGCTGGATTTTGTGCTATAACATTTAAAATAATTTGTGATCATGTTTTGTATTTTTGTTTGATTTTTTCATGATGGTTTGAATGTAGGGGGAGAGGGGGTTATTGTTCATGCGACCGCGGGCGGTTTGATATTATGGGTTGGTTTGAGCGTGTTTTCTGCTGTTGTTTTGTGTTTATGGTTTGATGATGATGATAAATTGTTTGATTTGTGTTATAATGAAAATTTAGAGGAAGGTTAATTGAAAAAGATGTATTATGAATGGTTTGGATAATGTAGGGAAAATGCGGTTATTTATTTAACGAATTTGACAAAAAAAATGTCAAGATAAAAAAAAAAGATGCGTAAAACATGGTTTGAGTGTAAATTCCTAGAAAGGGGTAAAATAATAAGCATGTCCGGAGAGCATTAAACTATCTGCTACTTGAGAGGTGATTAGCGCGCACTCCATGAATGGGGTCAAAGTGCATCAGTGTCAAGTTTGAGACGACCTTATCCATCAAACCATGACATTCTGGGTGGTTAGGGGATTCATATGCGCGACGGTCATGTGATGGACATGTCAAGAGGAAGATATCACCTGCGCTGCACTTGAGGGGCTTATTGAAGAGACGCTAAAAAAAACAAAGTGTAGGAGGTCGGTATGCCGCGATTATGAGAATAGGGAGGAGAATCCAACCGACCACTTGTATCTGTGAAGAGCAAGAGAGACGGTATGGAGCAAGGTATGGTCCTGAAGTTACAACCAATAGCGCAAAAGAGCAAGTTGAGCTCGGGGTTTAGGGGGAAAGTATGTGTCGCTGGCCAAGAACCTATAATACCCAAACGTTGAGTAGCTCGGTTCTCGTGAGAGGCGCGATCAATAAATAACCAGGTCCTCTGGCTTGGGAGTACTTGAAAGCTGTTGGACTAGGAGATTTCCTAGGAGGTGGGCTAATTCAGTAGACCCGGAGAATACAAGGGAGTACTGGGACATTCCTCGTTCACTAGAGTGGAGTTTGTGTATAGTAGAAGAATCCCTGGCGATATGGGTGACGCTTGCGGCTCGGGGGTAGGTAGGATCACTTGGGCTGTATGGTACCTGAAACAAAAATGTGCCTGGAGGGTTGTCTGTCCATATATAACCTGTTTTGGAGATAATGTTTGGGCTTTTGGTGGAGTGCCATAGCGTATGAAGTTGAGTATCCTACATTTCAGTAACTGCCTGATGGGGCAAAGAATGTAATGCATACTATACATACCCTGTAAAGCATGAAGAAAAACATGCGGGGGGGGAAGGGGGGGGCCCGGATCTAGGC